GAAGTTCCTCGATGGTCATACAAACTAATCGACGAATTGGAACAACTGGAGGGAAAAAATGAAGCAGAGAATTTTGAGATTCGTTCCAGAAAAGCCAAACGTGTAGTGATTTTTACTAATCAATCACAGAACAACGATACTTCTAGTGATACTAGAGATACTGATAATACTGATAAAAAAAAGGAATTGGCTTTAATACGTTATTCACAACAACCAGATTTTCGACGAGACATAATCAAAGGATCTATACGTGCTCAAAGGCGTAAAACTGTTACTTGGAAACTCTTTCAAAAAAGTGTGCATTCGCCTCTTTTTTTGGACAAAATAGAGAAACCCTCGTTCTTTTCTTTTGATATTTTAGAGCCAATGAAAATATTTTTTATGTTCAAAAATTGGATGCGGAAAAAGACAGAATTTCAAATTTCGGATTATACAGAGGAAAAGACAAAAGAAAGTGAGAAAAAAGAAGAGGACAAAAGAAAAAAAAACGAAAAAGAGGAAAAAAGACGTATAGAAATAGGAGAAGCTTGGGATAGCATTATATTTGCTCAAGTAATAAGAGGTTTTTTATTAATAACCCAATCGATTCTTAGAAAATATATTATATTACCTTTATTGATAATAACTAAAAATATCGTTCGTATACTATTATTTCAATTTCCCGAATGGTCAGAAGATTTTAGGGATTGGAATAGAGAAATGTATATTAAATGCACCTATAATGGCGTTCAATTATCCGAAACAGAATTTCCAAAAAAATGGCTAACAGACGGTATTCAGATAAAGATCTTATTTCCCTTTCGTCTGAAACCTTGGCACAGGTCTAAGCTACGATCCACTGAAAAGGAAAAGGATCTAATGAAAAAAAAAAAAACGAAAAAAAAGGACTTTTGCTTTTTAACAATTTGGGGAATGGAAGTAGAATTGCCCTTTTCTGGTTATCCTCGAAATAGACTTTCATTTTTTTTTTACCCCATATTAAAAGAACTAAAAAAAAAAATGAAAAAATTGAAAAATAATTTTTTTCTAGTTCTAAAAGTTTTAAATGAAAGAACAAAATTGTTTCTAAATGTATCAAAAGAAACAACAAAATGGATCATCCAAAGTATTCTTAAAAGTATTCTTAAAAATTTTCTATTTCTAAACGAAAAAATTAAACAACTCCCAACTTTTTTTCTATTTAGATTCAAAAAGATATATGAATTGAATGAAAGCCAAAAAGATTCAACAATCAGTAAGAAAAATCCAATGATTTACGAATCAACCATTCCTATTCAATCTATTAATTGGACAAATTGTTCATTGACAGAAAAAAAGATAAAAGATCTAAATGCTAAAACAAAAACAATCAGAAAACAAATAGAAAAAATTACAAAAGAAAAGAAAAGGGGGTTTATCACTTCCGAGATAAATATGAGTTCGAACAAAACAACTTATGATGCTAAAAGATTAGAATTAAAAAATAAGATTTGGCAGATATTAAAAAGAAGAAATCTTCGATTAGCCCGAAAATCACATTCTTTTTTTTATTTTTTCATGGAAAGAGTATACATAGTTATTTTTCGATGTATCATTAGTATTCCTAGGATGAATGTACAATTTTTTCTTGAATCAACAAAAAAAATATTAAAAAAATCTATTTACAATAATGAAGCAAATGCAGAAAGAACTGATAAAGCAAATCAAAGTATAATTCACTTTATTTCCATTATAAAAAAATCTTATAATATTAGGAATACGAATTCACAGAATTCTTGTGACGTATCCTCTTTGTCACAGGCATATGTATTTTTTAAATTTTCACAAACCCAAGTTATTAACGTATATAAGTATAAGTTAAGATCTTTTTTTGAATATCATGGAAGATTTTTTTTTCTTAAGAATGAAATAAAGGATTCCTTTTTTGGAATACAAGGAATATTTCATTCCAAATTAAGAGATAAGAACCCTCCCGATTCTGTAATGAATCAATGGATAAATTGGCTAAAGTGTCATTATCAATATGATTTCTCTCAGAGCAGATGGTCTAGATTAGTACCACAAAAATGGAGAGATAGAATCAATGAACGTCGTGTGGCTCAAAATAAAGATTTAACCAAATGTGACTCATATGAAAAAACCCGATTAATTCTTTACCAAAACCAACAAGTAGATTCATTAACAAAAAAAAAAATAAAAAAACAATATGAATATGATCTTTTATCATATAAAACCATTAATTCTGCAAATAAGAAGGACTTATATATTTATAGATATGGATCACCATTCCAAGAAAAAAAAAAACAAGCGATTTCTTATAATTACAACTACATCACCCGTAAACAAAAATTTGTTGATATAACTGGCGATATCTCTATCAAGAATTATATAGCAGAAGATGCTATTATAGATATGGAAAAAAATCTGGATAAAAAGTATTTTGATTGGATGAGAATGAATGAAGAAATACTAAATTGTTCCATATCCAATCTGGAATTTTGGTTCTTTTCCAAATTTTTGATATTTTTTAATGCATATACGAGTAACCCGTGGATCATACCAATCAAATTACTTTTTTTCAATTTTAATGTAAATAAAAATGTTAGTGAAAAAAAAAACATTACTGAAAAGAAAAAAATAATAGATATTTATAGACCATCGAAAAAAAAAAAATCTTTTGAATTAGAGTTAGAGAATCGAAATCAAGTAAAAACAGAATACGCGGATCGAGTAGATCTTGAATCGTCTATCTCAAACCAAGAAAAATATATTGAAGAAGATTATGCAGGATCGGACAGGAAAAAGGGTAAGGTTATAAAGAAACAGAAATACAAGAACAAGATAGAGGCAGAACTTAATCTCTTACTAAGAAAGTATTTGGGTGTTCAATTGAACTGGAAGGATTCCTTAAATCAAAGGATAATGAATAATATCAAAGTATATTGTCTCCTGATTAGATTGAAAAATCTAAAAGAAATTGCTATAGCCTCTATTCAAAGAGGAGAACTAAGTCTAGATATTATGGTGATTCAAAATCAGAAGGATTTAACTCTTAGAGGATTGAGGAAAAATAAAGAATTGATCAAAAAGGGAATATTGATTATCGAACCAGTTCGTCTGTCTAGAAAAAACGATGAACAATTTATTATGAATCAAACCATAGCCCTTTCGGCGATTCATAAGAGTAAGCGTCAATTTAAATTTAATCAAAGATACCCCCAAAAAAGCTATGTTGATAAGAAGAATTTTGAAAAACCCATTACAAGAACAAGAGATCAAAAGATAACTGAAAATAAAGAACAAAATCATTATGATTTGCTTGCTCCTGAAAATTTCGTATCTGCTAGAGGTCGTAGAAAATTGAGAATTCTAATTTATTTCAATCCTAGGAATATAAATAGTGTGCATAGAAAGACAACATTTTACAATGAGAATAAAGTCAATAATTGCTATAAAGTTTTGGCTAAAAATCAAAATATTGATAGAGAAAAAAAAAAACTAATGAATTTCAAATTTTTTCTTTGGCCAAACTATCGATTAGAAGATTTAGCTTGTATGAATCGCTATTGGTTTGATACCAATAATGGAAGCCGTTTCAGTATAGTAAGGATACATATGTATCCGCGATTGATAATTCGTTAATCTACATTTTTTTTCTACTTATCGTAACATATCTGGTATGCGAAGACAAAAGGATACACACATAAATGCGCGCACGCATTGTATTAACTTCTATTCTGAGGCATTGGTACTAATTCAATGATGTATCCATTAGGCCCAAAAATGAATCAACAAAATTGTCTTATTTTTTTTTTAGTCTACAACTTTGTATTTTGTGAATGCATAAATATAGTATTTTTTTATACCTATTTGAATTGGATTAGTAATAATGAATTGGATTTCAAATAAAATCCGGAATTTTATTCTTAAGCAAATTAAGATTGTTGTATATACAAAATTGAAAATGAGTGTCATTACTATTATTGATCAATAAAAATATCTATAAAAAAAGGGGGAGCTTTCATTTTATATGGTAAAAAATTCATTTATACCGGTTATTTCACAAGAAAAAAAAGAAGAAAACCCCGGATCGGTTGAATTTCAAGTATTCAATTTCACCAATAAGATACGAAGACTTACTTCACATTTGGAATTGCACCGAAAAGACTATTTATCTCAAAGAGGTTTACGTAAAGTTCTGGGAAAACGGAAACGACTACTGTCTTATTTGTCAAAGAAAAATAGAATACGTTATAAAAAATTAATAAATCAGTTGGATATTAGGGAGTCACAAATTCGTTAATTTGAAGAATCATTTTAAATTATTCGATTTATTAGATCGTGAATTTTGATGAACTCATTTTTTTTAAGTAATTCATGGAAGAATGAATCGAGGAAAAACCTATGAATGTCCCAGCTACAAGAAAAGACCTCATGATAGTCAATATGGGCCCTCACCACCCATCAATGCACGGTGTTCTTCGACTTATTGTTACTCTGGATGGTGAGGATGTTATTGATTGTGAACCAATATTAGGTTATTTACATAGAGGGATGGAAAAAATTGCGGAAAACCGAACAATTATACAATATCTTCCTTATGTAACACGTTGGGATTATTTAGCCACTATGTTCACAGAAGCAATAACCGTAAACGGACCGGAACAGTTGGGAAATATTCAAGTACCTAAAAGAGCCAGCTATATCCGAGTAATTATGTTGGAGTTGAGTCGTATAGCTTCTCACCTATTATGGCTGGGACCTTTTATGGCAGATATTGGTGCACAAACCCCTTTCTTCTATATTTTCAGAGAAAGAGAATTAATATATGATCTATTCGAAGCTGCGACAGGTATGAGAATGATGCATAATTTTTTTCGTATCGGGGGAGTAGCGGCTGATCTACCTCATGGTTGGATAGATAAATGTTTGGATTTCTGCGATTATTTTTTAACAGGGGTTGTTGAATATCAAAAACTTATTACGCGAAATCCTATTTTTTTAGAACGGGTTGAGGGAGTAGGCATTGTTGGTGGAGAGGAAGTAATAAATTGGGGTTTGTCGGGACCGATGCTTCGGGCTTCTGGAATACAATGGGATCTACGTAAAGTTGATAATTATGAATGTTACGAGGAATTTGATTGGGAAATTCAATGGCAAAAAGAAGGAGATTCATTAGCTCGTTATTTAGTTCGAATTGGTGAAATGATAGAATCCATAAAAATTATTCAACAGGCTTTGGAAGGAATTCCCGGCGGACCCTATGAGAATTTAGAAATCCGTTGCTTTGATAGAGAAAAGGAACCAGAATGGAATGATTTTGAATATAGATTCATTAGTAAAAAACCGTCTCCGACTTTTGAATTGCCGAAACAAGAACTTTATGTAAGAGTTGAAGCCCCAAAGGGAGAATTAGGAATTTTTCTAATAGGGGATCAGAATGGTTTTCCCTGGAGATGGAAAATCCGTCCACCGGGTTTTATCAATTTGCAAATTCTTCCTCAATTAGTTAAAAGAATGAAATTGGCCGATATTATGACAATACTAGGTAGCATAGATATCATTATGGGAGAAGTTGATCGTTGAAATGATAATTGATACAACGGAAGTACAAGATATCAATTCTTTTTTTAGATTGGAATCGTTAAAAGAGGTCTATGGAATTTTGTGGGTACTTGCCCCTATTTTGACTCTTGTATTGGGAATCACAATAAGTGTACTAGCAATTGTATGGTTAGAAAGAGAAATATCCGCAGGGATACAACAGCGTATTGGACCTGAATATGCTGGTCCTTGGGGAGTTCTTCAAGCTCTAGCAGATGGAACAAAACTACTTTTCAAAGAGAATCTTATTCCATCTAGGGGAGATATTCGTTTATTCAGTATCGGACCATCCATATCAGTCATATCCATTCTAATAAGCTATTCAGTAATTCCTTTTTGCTATAACTTTGTTTTGTCTGATCTCAATATCGGTGTTTTTTTATGGATTGCTATTTCGAGTATTGCTCCCATTGGACTTCTTATGTCAGGATATGGGTCAAATAATAAATATTCCTTTTTGGGTGGTCTACGAGCTGCTGCTCAATCGATTAGTTATGAAATACCATTAACTCTATGTGTGTTATCAATATCTCTACGTGCGATTCGTTGAGACAGAAGCTTTTCGATGCTATTGCTATGCTCCTTTCTTTATAGTACTTTATAGGAAAGGAGTAGAATAAATGGAATAGATATCCTCCCTTTCTTTATTCTTTTTTGCAATTCGGATTGAAGAACTAAATCAGATAGTTATATGAGTGAAATAAAACAGCTTCTATTGAATCTATTTGAAATACCATTTTAAATATATATTTATATATAGTATGGTGGTTAGAAATTGTAGTAAAAATATTGAGTCTCATTTTCTATGTATAAGAATTAAGTGAAAAAAAAAAGGATAAGCAGAAGAATCGGTTTACCCCAAGATTGGGTGATTAGTCATCCTGTCTTGAAGCGGGCTCAAAAAACCAACCTTATTGAGTTTTCGCTACTGTTTGGATGAACTATCATACATGTATTAAAATAAATTAGGGGGTTAATAAAAAAAATGAGTGGATGGTTAGAAACACCAAGATACACAAAGGATTAGTAACGCGGATTATGTAAATTATCAAAAAAAAAGCAATTACACATAATAGACAAAGAATACTAATTGGGGCTTTAAGTTGGTAGAAAAAATTCAGGCAGTACTCCCCACAATTCCGGTCCAGAGTATGCTCCTATCCACTGATTAAATAAATGACTATCAGGAACGAAATAATCCTTTAATTTTGTTTAAAGTCCCTTTTTATTTACACAAAAAAAGAAGAATAGGAACGAAAAAAAAAACAAGAAAAAGGGGGATCGCTTTTTCTTTTTTTCTTATATCCATATTCATGGAAATGGAATTTATGTCATAATTCAGAAACTAATGTGTAATTCTTTTTCGTAATCGAAAACGATGGGGGGTTATTGATAATTCGAAAAGAGTATTTTATTGAATAAAAAAGTTATTACTCAACAAATTCCAATTTTTATTTTTAAGGGATGAGATCAATTCAGAAGTATCTTTTCTTTTGTATCTTTTATAAAAATAGATTTCTCTTTATTATTTTTTTTTGATTCAAACAGACAGAATTCAATTGGTCTAATTCAGAACCGTCCGATAGATTTGAATCTTATTTATCTTAAGGATATATCAAGAGATAAATAATCGGCCCGGACCTTAGATTTATTCAAGGCTTTCGAGGAGCCGTATGAGGTGAAAATCTCATGTACGGTTCTGTAATAGCGATGGGAACAGTAATGTTATCACCGACTAGGATTATCTAACAGTTTAAGTACAGTTGATATAGTTGATGCGCAATCAAAATATGGTTTTTGGGGATGGAATTTGTGGCGTCAACCTATAGGTTTCATCGTTTTTCTAATTTCTTCCCTAGCGGAATGTGAAAGATTGCCTTTTGATTTACCAGAAGCAGAAGAAGAATTAGTAGCGGGTTATCAAACCGAATATTCGGGTATAAGATTTGGTTTATTTTACGTTGCTTCCTATTTAAACCTATTAATTTCTTCATTATTTGTAACAATTCTTTACTTGGGCGGTTCGAATATCGCTATTCCGTACATATTCATTTCTGAGTTTTTTGAAATAAATAAAGCATATGGAGTTTTTGGAATTACAATTGGTATCTTTATTACACTAGCTAAAACTTATTTGTTCTTGTTCATTTCTATCACAACAAGATGGACTTTGCCTAGGTTAAGAATGGATCAATTATTAAACCTTGGGTGGAAGTTTCTTTTACCTATTTCTCTCGGTAATCTATTATTAACAACTTCGTCTCAACTGTTTTCACTGTAAAAGTTTTATCTTCTATATTCATAACTTGTCTCAAACAAGAGAAAGAAAAAAAATATTCATAGATATTCACGATATGTTCCTTATGGTAACTGGGTTCATGAATTATGGTCAACAAACAGTCCGAGCTGCAAGGTACATTGGTCAAAGTTTCATGATTACCTTATCCCACGCAAATCGTTTGCCTGTAACTATTCAATATCCTTATGAAAAATTAATCACATCGGAACGTTTCCGCGGTCGAATCCATTTTGAATTTGATAAATGCATTGCTTGTGAAGTATGTGTTCGTGTATGTCCTATGGATCTACCCGTTGTTGATTGGAAACTGGAAATTGATATTCGAAAGAAACGATTGCTTAATTACAGTATTGATTTCGGAATTTGTATATTTTGTGGTAACTGTGTTGAGTATTGTCCAACAAATTGTTTATCAATGACTGAAGAATATGAACTTTCGACTTATGATCGTCACGAATTGAATTATAATCAAATTGCTTTGGGCCGTTTACCAATGTCAGTAATTGATGATTATACAATTCGAACAATTCAAATATAAGAATATTTTTGAATATTCAAAAATATTCTTATAAAAAAGAAATAAATCATATTCTATTTTATTTATATATAAATAAAATAGAATATGATTTATTTTGAATAATATTATTATCATTATTATATAATTTATTTATATAATATATTATATAAATATATAGTTATCATTTCATTTTAGTATAGTTTCGAACTACTCTTTCGTATAAAGAATGGAATGACATTGATCCTACAATTGTACCTACATCAATTCACACTCGTTAGGATTTGATTTAATTCAATGCGTAGAGAAATTTAGTATATAAAATTTTTTCCTGGTTGTATCAATAAGGTCATGAAATTTCGATTTATTTATCTCTTATTTTACATATAATGGATTTGCCTGAACCGCTACATGATTTTCTTTTAGTCTTTCTGGGATCAGGTCTTGTATTAGGAAGTCTTGGAGTAGTATTACTTACCAACCCAATTTTTTCTGCTTTTTCTTTGGGACTGGTTCTTGTTTGTATATCTTTATTCTATATTTTATCAAACTCCCATTTTGTAGCCGCAGCACAGCTACTTATTTACGTCGGAGCTATAAACGTTTTAATCATATTTGCTGTGATGTTCATGAATAGTTCAGAATATTACCAAGATTTTCATCTTTGGACCGTTGGGGATGGAATTACTTTGATGGTTTGTACAAGTATTTTTGTTTCACTAATAACTACTATTCCAGATACATCATGGTACGGGATTATTTGGACTACAAGACCAAATCAGATTATAGAGCAAGATTTGATAAGTACTAGTCAACAAATTGGAATTCATTTATCAACAGATTTTTTTCTTCCATTTGAACTCATTTCAATAATTCTTTTAGCTGCTTTGATAGGTGCAATTGTCGTGGCTCGCCAGTAAGAAATCTTTCGAACTAGCAATAGCAATATAAATACTAATTCCATTTTGTTCGATTTTCTCACATTTATTTCCGTTGAATTCTATGTGAACGTGAAAGAGTGTTTATGTAGAAAATCATTTTTTTAGTGCCCAATATATTTATATTCTTTCTTTTGTTCCAGACTTGTTATATTCTTTAGTCAATTGAATCCGTTGCATTATTGTTCATATTGAAATGAATCGAAATTGATAAGGAGTTGGTCAATGATGCTCGAACATGTACTTGTTTTGAGTGCCTATTTATTTTCTATCGGTATCTATGGATTGATCACGAGCCGAAATATGGTTAGAGCCCTTATGTGTCTTGAACTTATACTGAATGCAGTTAATATAAATCTCGTAACCTTTTCTGACTTTTTTGATAGTCGCCAATTTAAAGGAAATATTTTTTCAATTTTTGTTATAGCTATTGCAGCCGCTGAAGCAGCTATTGGACCGGCTATTGTTTCCTCAATTTATCGTAACAGAAAATCAACTCGTATCAATCAATCGAATTTGTTGAATAAATAGTATTAATCATAATTAATCATAATTAGAATAGTGTAATATTCATCAATTCAAATTAGCATGTATGCTACAAAACTTATGATCATGTTTGTGAAAACATAAAAAATCAAAGTATCTTGGTACTCTTCTCTTCTTATGAATTGATCCAGAAGTCGATTTTGATTAGCAGAATTCTGGTAAATCGTTGATTCATCTGGTGTCTAAATATATGATTCATTTACATACTAGATCGAAAATTTAAAATTTTTGATGTTCAAAAATTACTATAGATCCAATGTCACATTCAGTAAAGATTTATGATACATGTATAGGATGTACTCAATGTGTCCGAGCCTGCCCCACAGATGTATTAGAAATGATACCTTGGGACGGGTGTAAAGCTAAGCAAATAGCTTCTGCCCCAAGAACAGAGGACTGTGTTGGTTGTAAGAGGTGTGAATCCGCCTGTCCGACGGATTTCTTAAGTGTTCGAGTTTATTTATGGCATGAAACAACTCGAAGCATGGGTCTAGCTTATTGATACCTTTCAAAAAACACCACACGAATACGTTTTTTTTACTGGCAAAAACCCGTGCTCAAAATAGAAAATATTTTGAGCACGGGTTTTTCTGGCCCACCAAGTGTATCTTATTTTTATCACGAATTATTTTCCTTGGTTAACAATAATTGTAGTTTTGCCAATAGCCGGGGGTTCCTTAATCTTCTTATTTCCTCATAGAGGAAATAAGGTAATTAGATGGTATACGATTTGTCTATGTTTAATCGATCTCCTTCTAACAACCTATGCATTTTGTTATCATTTCCAATTGGATGATCCATTAATCCAACTGACAGAGAATTATAAATGGATCAATTTTTTTGATTTTTACTGGAGATTCGGAATAGATGGACTTTCTATAGGACCCATTTTACTGACGGGATTTATCACCACTTTAGCTACTTTAGCGGCTCAGCCGGTTACCCGAGAAGCCCGATTATTCCATTTCCTGATGTTAGCAATGTATAGCGGTCAAATAGGACCATTTTCTTCTCGAGACATTTTACTTTTTTTCATCATGTGGGAATTCGAATTAATTCCCGTTTATCTACTTTTATCCATGTGGGGGGGGAAGAAACGTTTATATTCAGCTACAAAGTTTATTTTGTACACTGCGGGAAGTTCCATTTTTTTATTAATGGGAATTCTAGGTATCGGTTTATATGGTTCGAATGAACCAACATTAAATTTTGAAACATTATCTAATCAATCGTATCCCGTGGCGCTGGAAATAATATTCTATATAGGATTTCTTATTGCTTTTGCTGTCAAATCGCCAATTATACCCTTACATACATGGTTACCAGATACCCACGGAGAGGCACATTACAGCACTTGTATGCTTTTAGCCGGAATCTTATTAAAAATGGGAGCGTATGGATTGGTTCGAATTAATATGGAATTATTACCCCACGCTCATTCTATATTTTCCCCCTGGTTAATGATATTAGGTTCAATTCAAATAATCTATGCAGCTTCAACATCTCTTGGTCAACGTAATTTAAAAAAGAGAATAGCTTATTCCTCGGTTTCTCATATGGGTTTCATAATTATAGGAATTGGTTCTATAAGCGATATGGGGCTCAATGGGGCCATTTTACAAATAATCTCTCATGGATTTATTGGCGCTGCGCTTTTTTTCTTGGCGGGAACTAGTTATGATAGACTACGTCTTCTTTATCTCGACGAAATGGGCGGAATGGCTATCCCAATGCCAAAAATATTCATGCTTTTCAGTATCTTATCGATGGCTTCTCTTGCATTGCCGGGCATGAGTGGTTTTGTTGCAGAATTGATAGTTTTTTGGGGAATAATTACCAGCCAAAAATATCTTTTAATGACAAAAATACTAATTACTTTTGTAACAGCAATTGGAATGATATTAACTCCTATTTATTCATTATCTATGTTACGGCAAATGTTCTATGGATACAAATTTTTTAATACACCAAACTCTTCTTTTTTTGATTCGGGGCCCCGAGAATTGTTTATTTCGATTTCTATCCTTATACCCGTAATAGGTATTGGTATTTATCCAGACTTCATTTTCTCATTCTCGATTGACAAGGTTGAAGCTATTCTATCTAATTTTTTATAGATAGTTTTCTTGAATAAATGAATAAAAAAGAAAAAAAAAAGAAAAAAACCCTATGTAAAAAAATATTTTTCCGTTGGATTAATTAAAAAAAGAATGGAATTGTAATCCAATATGTTTGCTGTTTGTGAGAACCCCTTGAATCACTACATTACTTGATTTAAAGGGTTCTCGACAATTTATGGGAAGTTTTCTTATATCTTATATATAATCCAATTTCTTATATATATTTGTATTTGTCAGGTCCTTTGTTTACTTTAATTCAATTAGATGTAAATGAACCATAACTGTGCAGTCCTATTCCTAATAGATTGATCCCAAAATAACATATCCAAATTATAAGAAAGCCCATAGAGGCCACTATTGAAGAATTTACACCTTCCAATTTCTTATTTTTTCTAGTATGTAAATAAATCGCGAATATAGTCCAAGTAATAAAGGCCCAAGTTTCCTTTGGATCCCAATTCCAATAGGATCCCCATGCCTCATTAGCCCATACAGCTCCTGAAAGAATACCTATCGTTAAAAAGATAAAACCTAGACTAATAATACGATAACTCCAACGATCCAATTGCTGAATAAACTGAGACCTGTAATAATTTCTAGAAGAAGAAAAAGAAATTTTTTGTAAAACATTGTTTCTTTCATTGATATTCATGTATTTGATCTCAGCAAAAGAAAATGATTCATTTAAAAAATACAAATTATGGATTTGACCAATAATTTGTATGACTTCTCGAAATGTAATGACTAAAATAGCTACTGATAATAATGATCCACATAAAAGAGCTGCATAGCCCAATATCATCATACTTACGTGCATCATTAACCAATGAGATTGTAGAGCGGGTACTAATATTGTGGATTGATGCATTTCGGTTAAAAGACCCGAAGTAGCAAAGCCTTGGGTAAAAATAACACTTGGTGCGATTATTGTACTTAAATTGTTTTTATGTTTTTTAAAACATGGAACCATATGAAAAATGGAAAAACCCCAGGAAAGAAAGATTAATGATTCGTATAAATCACTAAATGGTAAATGGCCCGAAAAAATCCATCGAGTGATTAACAACCCCGTTATACAGAAAAAAGTTATTATCATGCCTTTTTCGGACGAATCATATAATCCTACGATTTCATTGACTAATAAGGTTATCAAATGAATTGAAATTATAATGGATACGACTGAAAACGATATATGAGTTAATATATGCTCTAAAGTTGAAAATATCATAAAAAAAATGAAAAAAAAAAGCTGAATACTAGGGATAGAAATAGGTAGTTGTATTATAGGACTTACTCTTTTAGAAGATAAGATGCTATGCCGCCACTCGGACTCGAACCGAGATGCTTCTAGCACTGCTTCCTAAGAGCAGCGTGTCTACCAATTTCACCACAGCGGCTTACTCAAAAATCATAATAACCGATTTTGAGTAAGCCGTCGAGATTTGAAAGAATAAATTTAAATGCAATATTTGTTTAGTGAACATTCAAAAATTTAAATAATGCCATTCTAATTATTAGAGTAACTTTATATTCAATTATTATTAATAAATTCTCATTTTTAAAACGAATAAAGTATAAAAAAATGAATCTTTTTTTTATTTAACGTTTCAGTTTCAATACGAATTCTTATTATCGTTCTTTTGTCGCTTCGAGTGTGAGTTTTAAATTTAACAACGAGGAATGGGTTTTTCGTAGTTTTTTCTTTTTTCAAAAACAGGACCGTTGTAACTAGATAAGATAGTTCTGACTTCAATCCAGGAATGGAACAAAAAATGTCTTTTTGTAGTTTTTAATGACTCATTTTTTTTTATTTCATTTTTTGAATCTAAAGAAATGCATTTATATATCTATTTTTCAATGAAACAAATCGAAGGATTTATTTTATTTTTTATAAATAAATAAATATAAAAATAAATAGAATATACTAATATATAGAATATACTAATATATATTATTATATTATAAACGCATACTGTATTTATATATATATTAAAACTCTATTTATACATATTAAAAAATATATTCAAATAATAAATAGACAATTCTATATGTAATCCATTCTATATTAAATATTCTATATTATTAAAGAATATTTTTGGAATCCAGCTAATTCAGAGTATTCCAACGTTTGTATTTGTTACACAAAAAAACTCTTTGAGTTACCCGTAGAAATGGATTGCGCTAATGAAAAAGCTTTCAATGCTGTCCAATACCCCTTCTTTTTCCAAAAAGTTTTCCGAATTTTTTTTTTTGATATAGAAGTGCGCTTTTTTGGAACTGCCATCCAACCAGTATTTGTTTTTTCATTGCTACAGTTCATGTGAAAGACATTTCTTCTGTAAATGAAAACGAATTGTTCCTTAATTAGCCATATATCTCATCTATCTTATCTATCTTAATTCTCCCCCCTTTTTTTTTTTCTATTAAAGTAAAACATTGAATATTATAACCTCTTTTTTCAAATTTTTCCAAACATAGATATCTTTTTATTGTAATCTAAAATGATTAATTAGTTCATTTTTGAACTAATCTAATGTTTCTGAAAAAAAGAATTCTTATCTTATTGGGTCATGTCATATGAATCGCTTTTTTATTCATATCAAAATAAACGAATGCTCTTAATTTTGGTGCAATTTTTTTCGTCGCTCCATAGAAATTTTTATTTGACAATTTTCGTTTTTATTAAAATTTTCTTTTTATTTATTAATAGTAATATTTATTACAAAATAAATAAAAAAACTTTTTTTTTTCACTAAGAATTGGGTTATTGGCCCATTTTGACTTTGTACTTTGCAATATTGGAAATATTGTGCAAAGATTCAGAATAAGAATCATTTATAATAGAAAATTCTATTTATATGTTCACTTTTTTTATTAACTGAACCCTTTACAAAAGAGATAAAACCGGCGAATAAGAAAAAAAATTCATTAAGAATCAAAATACTTTTTATTCTTTTTTTATGGAATATACACATCAATCTTCATGGATCATACCTTTCATTCCACTTCCAGTTCCTATGTTAATAGGGGTGGGACTTCTACTTTTTCCCACGGCAACAAAAAATCTTCGCCGTATGTGGGCTTTTCCTAGTATTTTTTTGTTAGGTATAGTTATGCTTTTTTCAGTCCATCTGTCTATTCATCAAATCAACAATAGTTCTATCTATCAATATGTATGGTCTTGGACTATAAATAATGATCTTTCTTTAGAGTTTGGCTACTTGATCGATTCACTTACCTCTATTATGTCAATATTAATCACTACGGTTGGCATTCTGGTTTTTATTTATAGTGATAATTATATGTCTCATGATCAAGGATATTTGAGATTTTTTGCTTATATGAGTTTTTTTAATACTTCAATGTTGGGATTAGTTACTAGTTCTAATTTGATACAAATTTATATTTTTTGGGAATTAGTTGGAATGTGTTCTTATCTATTAATAGGTTTTTGGTTCACACGTCCTATTGCGGCAAATGCTTGTCAAAAAGCGTTTGTAACTAATCGTGTAGGGGATTTTGGTTTATTATTAGGAATTTTAGGTCTTTATTGGATAACGGGTACTTTGGAATTTAGGGATTTGTTTCAAATATTCAATAACTTGATTTATAATAATGACGTTAATATTTTTTTTGTTACTTTGTGTGCCCTCTTGTTATTTTGCGGTTCAGTTGCAAAATCTGCCCAATTTCCCCTTCATGTATGGTTACCAGATGCTATGGAAGGGCCTACTCCTATTTCCGCTCTTATACATGCTGCTACTATGGTAGCGGCGGGAATTTTTCTTGTAGCTCGACTTCTTCCTCTTTTTATAGTTATACCCCCCATAATGAATGGAATAGCTTTCATAGGTATAATAACAGCAGTCTTAGGAGCTACTTTAGCTATTGCTCAAAAAGATATTAAGAGAAATTTGGCCTATTCTACAATGTCTCAATTGGGTTATATGATGTTAGCTCTAGGTATGGGCTCTTATCGAGCCGCTTTATTTCATTTGATTACTCATGCTTATTCAAAAGCATTGTTATTTTTAGCATCCGGATCCATTATTCATTCAATGGAAGCTCTTGTCGGATATTCTCCAGATAAGAGTCAAAATATGGTTCTTTTTGGAGGTTTAACAAAACATGCGCCAATTACAAAAACTGCTTTTTTAATCGGTACACTCTCTCTTTGTGGTATTCCACCCTTTGCCTGTTTTTGGTCCAAAGATGAAATTCTTAATGATAGTTGGTTGTATTCACCAATTTTCGCAATAATAGCTTGTTCCACAGCAGGATTAACTGCATTTTACATGTTTCGAATCTATTTACTTGTTTTTGAAGGATATTTAAACGTTAATTTTCAAAATTTCAATGGGAAAAAAAATAGTTCATTCTATTCAATATCTTTATGGGGTAAAAAAGGAAAAAAAAAATTAAAAAAGAAAATGAATTTATTAGCTTTATTAACAATGAATAATAATGAAAGGACTTCTTTTTTTTGGAAGAAGACATATCCGCATCCAATTAATCTAAATGTTAAAAACATAACACGTCTTTTTATTGATATTAACTTTTTTGATATTAAAAAGAATGCTTCTTTATATCCTCATGAATCGGACAATACTATGTTATTTTCTATGCTTATATTAGTATTATTTACTTTCTTCGTTGGGATCATAGGAATTTCTTTCAGTCGAGAAGGAATGGATTTGGATATATTATCCAAATTGTTAATTCCGTCTATAGACCTTTTACATCAAAATTCAAATAATTCTGTGGATTGGTATGAATTTTTGACAAATGCAACTTTTTCAGTGAGTCTAGCTTTTTTCGGAATATTTATAGCCTCTTTTTTCTATAAGCCTGTTTATTCGGCTTTCAAAAATTTGAACTTACTTAATTTATTTGAAAAAAATGTTCCTAAACAAATTGTTACAGATAAAATGATAAATATCATATATGATTGGTCATATAATCGTGGTTACATAGATGCTTTTTATGAAAAGTCTTTAATTGCGAGTGTAAGAAAATTCGGTAAACTCTATTATTTTTTTGATAGACAAGTAATTGATGGAATTCCAAATGGAGTTGGTATTACAAGTTTTTTTATGGGAGAGGCTATAAGATATGTAGGGGTAGGTCGAATTTCTTCGTATATTTTATTTATTTTATTTTTTTTATTAATATTTTTAGTAATTTTCTTTTTTATTTCAATTTAATCTGACTAATGTTGAACTTGGCAAAATGAGGGGGTTTAATAACTGAAAAATAAGATTATTAAAGAATATTCTTTGAATGCTAAAATTACGTATTAAATTTGGATTCTTGTATCCATAATTCAAAAAGTGTTTGTGATTCTTGCGGCAGAAATGAAATAAAAGATACGGTAGAGCTATGACAGTTATTGTATGAGGTGTACCCAATGCTAGATGTAAAGGCGCATAATAGATCGATAGGAACATCATGAGCTGTCCCGTAATAAACCCAGTTGTTGCTGATAGTTTCTTTTCAGTCC